TATAAATCTCATAGTGGAATTGTTAAGACGTTAGATTGCAAATCTAAAAATGTGAGTATTCACTGAGATTTAACATATATGTTAGTGTATAAGCACAAGAAGTTTTGATCTTCTAAGATAAGGTGAAATTCCCTACCATATATTTCTTAACCCAACTAAAGGTTTTAAGTTAACCAAACTAAAAGCCTTCAAAGCTTTCAATAAAAGTAAAAACCTTTTAAACCTTGCAAACTAATGAAAGAGCAATAGCTCACCTTTAGATTTACAGTCTAATACCTTCAAATTTCGGCCACTTCATTCTAAAATGGCAGATAAATGCCTAAGATTTAAGCTCTTATCATGGAAGTTAGATTTCCTTTTAGAACACGTTTTTTTAGTATACACAGTATACGTGACTTCCAATCACGAGGACTAGAAACTTCTAGAAAAAACAATGATCATTCTGTCATTTATTACAATTCTAACCCTCTTAATCAGATGTATTGTTATAATCCTAGCTTCCATTTTAGCCAAAAAAACAATTATAGACCGAGAAAAAAACTCACCATATGAATGTGGCTTTGACCCTAAGGGATCCGCCCGCTTACCCTTCTCCCTACGATTCTTCCTAATTGCTGTTATCTTTCTAATTTTTGACGTAGAAATCACTTTAATCCTCCCAGTCGCCTACATCTTAGAAATTTCTAATGTTTACTCCTGAAGAATAGTAGGACTATTCTTCATTTTAATCCTCCTCCTAGGCCTCTACTATGAATGAGCCCAAGGGGCACTCGAATGGAGATAGCACACTAACCCTACTCTAGGCTATAGTTTAATAAAAATTTTTGATTTGCACTCAAAAGATGTCCTCCTGGACTAGCTTAACCGCAGAGATTTAAGCCAGAAGAGAGGCTTCTAACCTCTACTTAAAGCGGTTAAACTCCGTTTACTTCTCTCACACAAAATTATTAGCTCCAACACATAAAATGTTTACCAGCTCTCAATATACAGTCTCCCCCCAGCCCCACTAAATTTTTCATAAAAAGTAAAATTCTTAACATAGTAAACACACCCTCAAATATCACCTTGTTATAGTTATATATATCAAATCGCCTTATGTACTAGCTTATACAGGAAATAAAGACAATGTAGAGCGACAGCCATATACAACTGTAAAGGAGCCAGGCAAAGAACATTCCACCATCGGTCCTGCTTATCTAAGTTAGGATATATACACAATCTAGGGTCAAATAAACATACATATCGAATGGGGTTACGTCCTTATGTAGTAGAGCTCGATGCGGCCATATCCTTGATGGAACGGGGTTCGGCTTCGCCTGAGGACCCTTTCACACACGCTCTCAACGGCAGTGTTCCCAGGGTCCTCATGTAGCCATCACCTCAAGATCGGCCCCATAATTTTTATTCTAAAATGGTTCTAATGCCAGTCATTAACTCAGTGCATCCAGGAGGTCTGAGTCAAGTCTCTCTCATGAATATATAGTGGCCCTTTATTGGACAGATTAGGGTATTGGAAAATTAAATTTTACTCTACCGAATATAATCTCTTTTTTAAATTGTAGTCAAACTAACAGCAAAAACTTAACAGCAATTCCAATCTAGAAGAAATTTTGAGTTCCACAAAACATTTTATTATTTTTTTGTTCCAACCCCGTTCCGTGCAGGAACAATCTTTTTAGAAAAATTTTTAAATTTGCTTTCCTTCCTGATTAAACATACTATAAAAAATTATAGTAATACAATGCTTTATTTTAACTAAAAAGCAAAATCAAGTAAGACCAAGCTAGGCTTTCCAATACCCTAATCTGTCCAATAAAGGGCCACTATATATTCATGAGAGAGACCTGACTCAGACCTCCCGAATATATCGGGTTAACGACTGGCATTAGAACCATTTTAGAATAAAAATTATGAGGGGGATCTTGAGGTGAGGCTCTTGGAGCCCTGTAGGAATGGATGCTTTAGCACATGAGGGAAGGGTCTCCCGAGCGAAGCCGAACCCCGTTCCATCAAGGATATGGCCGCATGAGTCAGTGGCTTATAAGATCAAGGTAGGACTTCTCATATATTATGTTGAGGGCTTAGAATTGGCTCGGGATGAACTGTGGTGTTGGGACTGTCTGGGGGGAGAAGTGTGTAGGTGTGCCTTTTGTGTTTACCTGGAGCATTTGTATAATTATGTGTTTAAGTTTTAGTTTGATGTATACGTATAACAACAGAGAATTTAGAAAAAATTTACTATGCCTAAAAATCTACTTTTCATGTTTTTAGGTTATACACAATCAAACACCATTTATTTCACCAATATAAATATAAGTTTGATTCTTGCTTTAAATGTTCGCTTTTCAATTAATAACATATGAAAAATCTAGTACTCCCAGGCTAACAAGTTCAAAACTCCAAGCTCTAATAGATCTCAGTGTGTATTATTTTCATATCAGTGAAAACTGGAAAAAGTAAATTGAATTATCTCCGGCTAAATCTTGTGCCAGCAGTCGCGGTTATACTCGAAGGGAGAGTGAATACAAGTCGATATTTAACTCTTATGCCAACAAGCAATGATTTTTTTAATTTTATAAAGGGTGAAATCAATTTTTCAAAGATAAATAAATCAATCCGTCTCAATTAATAAGTTAACAAATAAAGGAAATAAACAAGGATTAGATACCCTCCTATACCTTTAAGAAAAATTTATATCTGATTAGTAACAGCTATGTGCTCTAAATTCAAAGAATTTGGCGGTATTTTAGTCTAATTAGGGGAACCTGTCTTTTAAACGATAAACCACGAAAAATCTTACCTATATTACATAGTTTGTATACCGTCATTAAGATAACTTTTACAGAACAAGTTATTGAAATAATTACGTTAAAATATTAGATCAAGGTGCAGCAAATATATAGGCTAAGATGGGTTACAATAAAATTTATATTATCACGAACAAACTTTAGAATACAAATTTTGAAGGTGGACTTAAAAGTAAGGTTTGCTTTAATAAGACAGCCTGATTTTAGCTCTAAAATGTGCACATATCGCCCGTCGCTTTCATTAACCTAAGATGAGATAAGTCGTAACATAGTAGGTGTACTGGAAAGTGTACCTGGAAAGCAAGATAGAGCTTGAAATAAGCAGCTCGTTTACACCGAGAAGAGTACCTATGGTCTAGGTTATCTTGAAATCAGTAATCTTACTTTTGTTATAAGAACGTTAGCATTATAAGAAAACTAATTTTGCACTTTTCTAAATAGTAGATTTTATCGAAACATAAATATAGTGAAAGTAAAAAGTATTGTGAAAGAAAGTAGAAATAACACTTAAAATTCTCAAAAGTAAATATAAAAAATTGTATCTTGTGTATAATAGGTTTTCAAAATTAGATCTGCAAATAATCATCCCGAAAAAAAGATAGCTAATTTTAAGAGAAAGTTTTTGTAGCAATAAAATTTTAAACTTAACATTAGAGGTGATATGCCAATCGAGCTTTTATATCTGGTTTTCTAAGAAATAAATTTAATTTACGTGCTTAGCTACTTAGCTATGCAACTAAGAAGATTAGGGTAGAGCTTTTTCTTCCAAAATGAAAAATCATAGAACCAATAAATAGGCACTTATAAAAGTAGGCTTAAAAGTAGCCATCTTTTCCAGGTTTTTCAACCAATATAACAAAATATTTTAAATTTTACAGGTTCTTTTTATCAAGTATTAGAAAATTAACTTCAACTTAACTCGTTTAGTTACTATGAAATCATTAGTAAAATTTATATGTTATAATATTTTTTATTATAAATAAAATCTTTTAAATATTAAAAATTTATTTAAGGAACTCGGCAAATATTATTTCCGCCTGTTTAACAAAAACATGTCTTTGTGAAGATTTACACAGTCTGGCCTGCCCACTGAATTATTAAAGGGCCGCGGTATTTCTGACCGTGCGAAGGTAGCATAATCATTAGTCTTTTAATTAAAGGCTCGTATGAAAGGTCGAACGAGAGATATACTGTCTTAACAAAAAAAATTGAATTTAACTTTAAAGTGAAAAGGCTTTAATATTTTAGAAAGACGATAAGACCCTATAAATCTTTACATCACTCTTAGTATTAAGCCAATTTGTTAGTGTAAGGAAAAATACTAAAAAAATGTTTTGTTGGGGCAACAAAGATATAAATAAACTAACTGTTTTTACTTCTAAACAAAGATTTTTGATAATAAATTTGATCCTTTCTAAAGATTAAAAGACTAAGTTACTTTAGGGATAACAGCGTCATTTTTCTTGAGAGTTCCCATCGAAAGAAAAGTTTGCGACCTCGATGTTGAATTAAAATCTCTACATAATGCAGCAGTTATGAAAGAAAGTCTGTTCGACTTTTAAAATTTTACATGATTTGAGTTCAGACCGGCGTGAGCCAGGTCGGTTTCTATCTTCTAAAAAAAATTAAACTACCTTAGTACGAAAGGATTAGGTAGTTAAAATAATTTTACTAAATATGAACATCACTTTTGCCTAAACAATATTTTGTGCTTCAATTTTATGAAACTCATAAACAGGTTTATAAATAGTTCAAGCTAACTATTTTGTGTTCGCAGTTATCGTTGTAAACTACCTAGTCTTAATTATCTGCGTTCTAATTGGAGTTGCTTTTGTAACACTTTTAGAACGAAAAATTCTAGGTTACATTCAAATTCGTAAAGGACCCAATATCGTAGGATTCCTAGGGCTACTCCAACCATTTGCCGACGCCGTAAAATTATTCACCAAAGAACAAACAATACCAACTATATCCAACTTTTTACCATATTACCTATCTCCCGTATTCAGGCTATTTATTTCTCTCCTAGTCTGAGCTATTTTACCTTATCAAACCGGACTAGTAAATTTTAACACAGGAGTTTTATTTTTTTTATGCTGTCTAAGTCTGGGAGTCTACTCAACCATAAGAGCCGGGTGAGCTTCAAACTGTAAATACTCAATGCTCGGAAGACTCCGAGCCGTAGCCCAAACAATTTCGTACGAAGTCAGACTTGCTCTCATTCTTTTATCCTTTATCTTTTTAATCGGCGGATTCAATATAGAACTTTTCACTCGATTCCAAAAAGACATTTGAATAATTTGATTTACACTCCCCCTATCCCTAATATGACTAGCCTCCTGTCTAGCAGAAACAAACCGTACCCCGTTTGATTTTGCCGAAGGTGAGTCAGAGCTAGTCTCAGGATTTAATACCGAATACAGAAGAGGAGGGTTTGCTTTAATTTTCATAGCTGAATACGCAAGAATTCTATTTATAAGAATACTATTCGTATTAATTTTCCTAGGAGCCAATCCATGTAGCCTCCTATTTTATTTCAAATTAGTTTTCATAGCTTTCGTTTTCATTTGAGTCCGAGGAACTCTACCACGGTTACGGTACGACAAGCTGATATACTTAGCCTGAAAAAGATTCCTTCCAGTTTCCCTTAACTACTTAATCTTTTTTATAGGAATTAAACTATTTTGTTTTTCTTTAATAATCTAACTAGGGAGTAGTTTAATAAAAATTTTAGTTTTGGGAATTAAAGACAAGGTAAACACCTTCTCCCTAAGATTACTAAGAACCAATCTTATCTAATGCTTTCAAAACACTTGTTTTCTTTTAAACTAAGCAACCAATCTAACATTTTATCTCACCACATTGCTGCCAAAGGTATAACCAAATAAAACCTAAAATAAGAAATCGTTAAAACCTGGCCCGTAATAATGTAAGGATCTTCAACAGGACGAGCCCCAATTCAAGTTAGTAAAACAACTGTAGAAACCAAAAACCAAAACAAAACTTGATTTAACGGATAAAATCTAAGACTTCGAAATTTCGAGAAATGAGTAAAAGGAAGAATTATAAGAATTGCCACTGAGAGCACCAAAGCAATTACACCCCCCAGCTTATTAGGAATAGATCGCAAAATCGCATAAGCAAATAAAAAATACCACTCCGGCTGAATATGAGCCGGAGTTACCAAAGGATTTGCAGGAATAAAATTGTCTGGGTCCCCTAAAAGATAAGGATGAAGCAAAGTAAGCAACACAAGGGCCATTAACATAACCAAAAACCCAACAATATCCTTAAAAGTGAAATAAGGATGGAAAGGAACCTTATCCACTTGCCTTAAAACACCCAAAGGATTATTCGCCCCAGCCTGATGAAGAAACAAGATATGGACCAAAGTAGCAGCAGCAACAACAAATGGAAACAAAAAATGAAAAGTGAAAAAACGAGTTAAAGTAGCATTTTCCACAGCAAATCCACCTCAAATCCACTGAACCAAAGAAGTACCAATATAAGGAATTGCTGAAAACAAATTAGTAATCACAGTTGCACCTCAAAAAGACATTTGACCTCACGGTAAAACATAACCTAAAAAAGCCGTCGCCATCACTAAAAAAAGAATCACAACACCTACTATTCAAGCATGAAAAATCATATAAGAACCAAAATACATCCCCCGACCAATATGGAGGTATAAACAAATAAAGAAAAAAGACGCCCCATTAGCATGCAAAGTCCGTAATAACCACCCATAATTAACATCTCGTTGAATATGAGCTACCCTAGAAAATGCCAAATCAATATGCGCAACATAATGCATAGCAAGAAACAAACCAGTAACAATTTGGACAACCAAACACAAACCAAGCAATGAACCAAAATTCCAAAAAATAGAGATATTTCTCGGAATAGGCATATCAACTAATGCCCCATTAGCAATTTTTAACAATGGATGAAACTTACGCAATGGTGTTATCATAAGTTATTAACCGCAAGGGACTAGAAGACGAACTTATCACCTTAACAACTACAAACAGCGTCAGTAACAAATAGCTAATAATAAACATCGTAAACATAGCCCTAGGTTCATTATAAATAGTCCTCACATTCATAGCAGAATTTCTAATATCAGAATACTTAGATAAAAAAGTCGTAGTCGACTCTCCAATCTTATTTGCCACTATTACAGGATCCACAAAAATCAGAAAAAATCTCATAATCAATGCTAAAAAAAAGATAAAAAAGAATTCCCTTCTAACCTTGAATTGCTCATTAGCCGCTAAAGACGCAACATAAATAAACAATACCAACATTCCACCCAAAAAAATCAAAAATAAAATATACGAAAACCAGTAACTCTTAGCAAACAATCCGGTAGTAATTGAAATCAAAACCGTTTGAATTAATAGCACAAGACCCGTTGACAAAGGATGAATTAAACGCATAAAAATCAAGGAAAACAAAATAATAAAAGGAAGACCATACATTATCACTCCAATCTCTTGGTGTTTTAAGAAAAAAATTTCATTACTGGTTTACAAGACCAGAGTTTTTATTTAAACTATCAAAACTAATGTTAACTTTAAATAACTTGTTCTTATTTATTGCATTCACTATAATTTTCAGGGGGCTATGGGCTTTCGCTTCAAATCGAAAACACCTATTAAATACTCTCCTAAGATTAGAATTCATTATGCTTGGAATTTTCTTCTTAATATCTAATTGCCTTTCCTCAATCGGAAACGAATTATTTTTCTCGCTCTTTTTCCTAGTCCTAGCAGCCTGCGAAGGCGCCCTAGGTCTAGCCCTACTAGTCTCCATTGTTCGTTCCCACGGAAATGACTACTTCAGAACCTTCAATAGTTTAGAATGCTAAAATACTTACTCATACTTCTCATATTAATAACATTCGTAAGGGACTGATCTCTAATTCAAACAGGAATCCTAACTGTATCGTTTTTATTCGCCATTTTATACAATCACGACTTCTTTATATATAACCTAGGATTTAGACTGGGTACGGACTACCTAAGCTACATTCTAATCCTACTAAGCATTTGAATTATAGCACTCATTATTATATCCAGAGTAAAAATTACATTCACCTCAAACTTTCCTAGACTATTTCTACTAGTTAACTTAACCTTATTAATTTTCCTAGTACTAACTTTTAGATCTATGAACTATCTACTATTTTATATTACATTTGAAGCTTCCCTAATCCCGACTCTAATCCTTATCTTAGGCTGAGGATACCAACCAGAACGAATCCAAGCAGGAGTTTACATACTATTCTATACCCTATTTGCATCCCTGCCACTCCTAGCCTCCTTACTTTACATCTACAGAACAAACGGGACACTTACTATCGGAGCCATTTACCAAAGAATCAGCCTAAGAATACTGTCCCTTATTTGATTCGTCTCCTCTATTATAGCCTTCGTCGTAAAACTACCTATATACTTATTTCACCTCTGACTACCCAAAGCACATGTCGAAGCTCCCGTAGCAGGATCAATGATCCTAGCTGGGGTCTTACTAAAACTGGGAGGTTATGGCTTAATCCGGATCCTACCTCTATTTACTGAAATAAACAAGAACTTAAGATGATTATGAGTTAGATTGAGAATCTTAGGAGGATTCTTCGTTAGTATTATCTGTCTACGACAAGTAGACATAAAATCACTCATCGCCTACTCTTCCGTAGCCCACATAAGACTAGTACTTTGCGGACTTTTGACCTTTGGGTGATGAGGAATAAACGGTGCTGTTGTAGTAATAGTAGGCCACGGCCTATGTTCTTCAGGGCTATTCTGCCTTGCAAACATAGTGTACGAACGAATCGGAAGACGAAGCCTTCTAATTAATAAAGGCCTATTAAACTTTATACCAAGAATAGCGCTATGATGATTCTTACTAAGAATCAGCAATATGGCAGCGCCCCCCTCCATTAATTTACTAGGAGAAATCAACCTAATCATAAGAGTCATTAGGTGAAACAAATTAACTGCCCTAAGAATTAGATTACTATCTTTCTTTAGAGCAGCTTATACTCTCTATCTTTATTCACTCAGACAACACGGTGTATTCTCTAGATCACTATACTCCTGCTGCTCAGGAAAAGTACGAGAATACCTAGTTTTAAGACTTCATTGAATTCCCCTAAATATTCTAATTCTAAAAAGGAACCTGATTATACCCAACATCTAATCAAACCCTATCACCTTCCTATATTCTAACTATATTTCAACTCAGCTCGTTCGGGTAGTTTATTACTAAAACGTTAGTTTGTGGCGCTAAAAAAATAAAAATCTTATCCTGAACCATGATTTGAAAAATTTCGATACACTTAACAAGGATAGTCTTCTTAATATTCTTCTCCCTAATCTCACTATTCATATCCCTCCTATGCCTATTCGACAAAACATGCTATGTTATTGAATGAGAAATTCTAAGAATTAACTCATCCTCTATCGTTGCTACATACATTTTCGACTGAATATCTCTAATATTCATAGGATTCGTTATATTTATTTCAGCAATAGTACTTTTTTATAGAGGGAGATACATAGAAGGAGACCCCAACATAAACCGATTTATATACTTAGTCTTAGCTTTTGTCCTATCAATAATCTTTTTAATCATCAGCCCTAATTTAATTAGGATTCTTTTAGGATGGGACGGCTTAGGATTAGTATCATATGCTCTAGTAATTTACTATCAAAACGAGAAATCCGCAAACGCCGGGATACTAACCGTCTTATCCAATCGAGTCGGAGACGTAGCAATTCTCTTAAGAATTGCCTTAATATTCGTTGAAGGAGGATGAAATTTCATTTTCCACGTACTTTACCTGGATAACAACTCCGCACTATTAATAAAAAGACTTATTATTATAGCAGCAATAACTAAAAGAGCCCAGATCCCATTCTCTGCCTGGCTTCCGGCTGCCATGGCAGCCCCAACACCGGTATCTGCTCTAGTTCACTCCTCAACCCTTGTTACAGCTGGAGTCTATCTCCTCATCCGATTCAGGCCCGCATTATCAGAAACAACTTTACCAACCCTTCTACTATTTAGATCTCTAACAATATTTATATCAGGCCTAGGAGCTAATTTCGAATACGACTTAAAAAAAATCATTGCCCTATCAACCCTTAGACAACTAGGGGTAATGTTAAGGATCCTAGCCCTAGGGTTTAAAGACCTCGCATTCTTCCATCTTCTCACCCATGCATTATTCAAAGCTCTCTTATTCATGTGCGCCGGAGCCATAATTCATAATGTAAAAGAATACCAAGATATCCGACTAATAGGAAGACTAGTAACCTCCATGCCCTTAACCTGCATATGTATAAACCTAGCAAATCTAGCATTATGCGGAACCCCATTTCTAGCAGGATTCTACTCAAAAGACCTTATCCTAGAAATCGCCTTTATAAGATGAATCAATACTGTAATCCTATTTCTCTACATCTTTGCAACCATATTAACAGTATGCTACACTTTCCGCCTGATCTTTTACTCTATAACCGGAGAATTTAACTTAGCTAGATTTAGAAACATTGACGACTCATCCTCCATCATAACTTCACCCATATTAGCTCTTAGAAGAGGAGCAATCCTCAGGGGAGCATTATTATCTTGGCTAATTTTTCCAGAATCCTACACTATTTGCCTTTCTCCCCTTATAAAAAACCTAGTACTAACAATCAGAATCCTAGGGGGACTAATAGGCTATCTACTCAATATTATAAACGTAAACTTTAAACTAAACTCACTCAACCTCTATCCTCTAGTAGTATTTTCAGGTTCCATATGATTCCTACCATTCCTATCCACCTTCAACCTATCAAAATATAGCCTTAATATAGGTCAAAACTACTCTAAAACAATCGATAAGGGATGATCCGAAATCAGAGGAGGCCAAGGAATCTTCCAAACATTAGTAAACTCGTCTAAACTACATCAAATAATTAGTGATAGAAACTTTAAATCCTTTATGAAAATCTTCCTTATTTTAACCCTCATACTTTCATAATCTTTAATATTTACTTTTATAATTTATTTGTAGAATATCGCGTTGAAGTTGCGAAAGAGATAATTACATCTAAAAGTGACTAGCTTCTAAAAAAATATTTTAACTATACAGCGAAAACGTATCGTGTTATACTTACACCACAGAAGCCCTCTCTTGATAGGAAGATAACTTCATTTCAATCATTAACAGTGATCAGCCTCTCCTTTGGCTTCTACCAAAATTAGAGACTACATAGTCAAAGCTTAGGCCGAAACTAAGTGCAAAACTTCGCTTTCTAATCTACTTACTTATTTCTTAACCACCTCATCAATAAATAAAAATATAAAGAAACAATCAAACTACATCAACAAAATGCCAATATCATGCAGCAGCCTCAAAGCCAAAATGATGGGTCGGAGAAAAATGACACATATAAAGACGATATAAACATACCATCAAAAAAGTAGTACCAATAATCACATGTAAACCATGGAAACCCGTAGCTACAAAAAAACAAGACCCAAAAACCGAATCAGCAATAGTAAACGGAGCCTCAAAATACTCAAAAGCCTGAAGAGCCGTAAAATAAACACCTAAAAACACAGTAATACCGAGACTCTGAAGAGCTTCATTGTGATTAGACCCCATAATAGCATGATGGGCCCAAGTCACCGTAGCTCCTGAAGACAAAAGAATAATAGTATTCAAAAGAGGAATTTGAAACGGATTAAACGGGACAATTCCCTTAGGAGGCCAAGTTATACCAATTTCCACAGCAGGAGCCAACCTTCTATGGAAAAAAGCCCAAAAAAACGAAAAAAAGAAGAAAACTTCCGAGACAATAAACAAAATCATCCCCCACCGCAATCCAGCAACCACAACTCTAGTATGTAATCCTTGATAAGTCCTTTCACGTACTACATCCCGTCACCACTGAATTATAGTCAAAACAACAGCAACAAACCTCAAAACAAGAAGGTCTATATTAAACTGATGAAATCATTTAACTAACCCAGTAGTCAGTATTATCGCTCTAATAGACCCAGTTAAAGGCCACGGTCTTATTTCTACCAAATGATAAGCATGATGTCCATGTGATGATGCCATTAGTTAATTTCTCTCGCAAACAAAGTTCTTAAAACGGCAAAAACATAAGATTGAATAACTGCAACAGCAAATTCAAGCAAAAGAAGTAAAACCTGAGCAACAAATAAAAGAACTAAAAAATAAGAAGTTAGTGAAGGACCAGTCCCCCCTAAAAGAGTTAACAACAAATGTCCAGCCATCATATTAGCCATAAGCCGGACCGCCAAAGTCCCAGGCCGAATAATATTTCTAATACTCTCAATTAGTACCATAAAAGGTATTAAAACCACAGGCGTTCCCTGAGGAACTAAATGAGCAAACATATGCTGAGTATGATTAAACCAACCATAAATCATAAAAGTCAACCAAAGAGGAAGAGCTAACCCCAAAGTCATAACTAAATGCCTAGATCTAGTAAAAACATAAGGTAAAAGACCCAAGAAATTATTAAAAACAATAAACGAAAACAAAGAAACAAAAATAATAGTTCTACTTTGTAATTTAGGCCCAAGAATATTCCTAAACTCTTGATGTAACACTATATTCAACTTATATCATACAACAGACCACCGAGAAGGAGAAACCCAATAAATATAAGGCAAAAATACCAACCCCAAAAAAGTAGAAAGTCAATTTAATTCCAACTCCATTAAACCAGAAGAAGGTTCAAAAATAGAAAATAACCTTGCTATCACTTTCAGATCTTTTCTACAATCCCAATCTCCGCCGATCTAGATTCAATCTTTTTTGGAACTCTAATATAATAATTCATTACAATAAAAACAATAAACGTAATTAAAAACATAATAACCAAATTCAGCCACAAAATAGGAGCCATCTGAGGGATCGGATGATATCCTCACAGGATAACTTAAGCCTGACAAACTTACGTTATTTTTTAACTAATCAACCAAACAATTATAATCACAAACGGAATTAAAAGTCCAAAAAAATTAACAAACATACAACATGGCATAACCCATTTGAACCCCTGCTGATCCGCAAAAGAAATTACCAACCTAGGAGTCCTGATAGTCAAAGACATAATTGATACTCGAAGATAAAAATACAAAGTCACAAGAGCAGACCCAAGAAGCACAACCAGCAAAACAAAATTACCTGCCCCTACCAACTCCTGAATGACTAACCACTTAGGAACAAACCCAGTAAAAGGAGGAAGACCCCCTAACGACAACAAAGAAAAAAATACTAACATCTTCACCTCAGCAGGAAAATTATAAGTCAGAAGATGATTAAAATGGAAAGCTTGCTTATAATGGAAAAGAACAACAATAGATAAAGAAATCACAGAATAAAACAAAAAATAAACACCCATCGTCACTTCTCTTACCAAAATAGAAGAAAGCATCCAACCAATATGATTAATTGAAGAAAAAGCCAACACCTTACGCAAAGAGGTCTGATTAATGCCTCCTACCGCCCCTACAACAGCCGACAACATCCTGGCCACAGAAAAATATACTTCCATCATCCTCACTCTAGCCAAATAACATAATAAAAACAAAGGAGCAACCTTTTGAACTCTCATTAAAATTATAGCCTGAGGCCAAAGCAAACCACCCATAACTTGAGGAAACCAAAAATGGAAAGGAGCGCCCCCTAATTTCAAAATTAGAGCACAAAATAAAATAATAGAAGCAACCCCAAAATAAATTAATATAAAAGAAGCCGAAAAAATAATTAAAGAAGAGCCCAAACTCTGAATCAAAAAATACTTCAAAGCTGCCTCCGAAGAATACTGATTACTTTTAGTAATTATAAGAGGAACAAACGATAGTAAATTCAACTCCAACCCAACTCAAGCCCTAAATCACGAACAAGATGAAATAGAAAGCAAAGTTCCCGAAACTAAAGTAGAAAAAAACAACAAATTAGGATAAGAAAAATAAATTCAAAAGAGAAAACCTTTTAAGTAACATAAATTAATTAACTACTTCTTTCGTAGGTGTAGGTAACATCTAAATTACAAAATTGACATTATCAGCGTCAACCTCACTAAGAACTACACCACCTTAACCACTAAAAAGAGGGAATTATACCCATAAATGGGATATGAACCCATCAGCTTTATCTTAGCTTATCTTTTTACTTTCCTCACCAGAAGTAATTATACTATAACAGGTTTAAAAGACCTACACTTAAACTTCAGTCATCTGGTGAAATTCAACCTAAGCTTCATCAGAAGATGTAACTCATGACAAAAAAGACTTAACAGAAACTCTTTCTACCACAATAGGCATAAAACTATGATTAGCTCCACAAATTTCCGAACACTGGCCATAAAACAAACCTGGGCGAGAAATTAAAAAACTAATCTGATTTAAACGACCAGGAATAGCATCAACTTTCACCCCTAAAGCAGGAACAGTTCAAGAATGAATAACATCAGCCGCCCTTACCAGCACCCGAATCTGAGTATTGAAAGGCAACACAGCTCGATTATCAACATCCAAAAGCCGAAATCCAGCCTCTCCTAACTCCTCAGTAGGAACCATAAACGAATCAAACTCCAACTGAGAAAAATCTGAATACTCATAACTTCAATACCACTGATGCCCAATAGACTTTAAAGTCACACTTGGATTGTTAACCTCATCCAACAAATAAAGAAGCCGCAGCGAAGGTAAAGCAATAAAAATTAAAATCAATGCAGGCAAAACAGTCCAAATCACTTCAATTGTCTGATTCTCTAACAGAAAACGATTAATAAACCTATTAAAAAATAACCTAGCCATTATATATCCCACAAGAGTTGTAATAAGAATTAAAACCACTATCGCATGATCATGAAAAAAAATTAACTGCTCCATAAGAGGTGAAGCCCTGTCTTGCAATCCTATATACCCTCAAGTTGCCATTAATTAATTCTAAAAGAGAATAACATTCTCATTCATAGGTCCTAAACCTAGTGCATTAATCTGCCATTTTAGAAATTAGAAACTAAAGGAATTTCCATATATCTATGATCTGCAGGAGGATGAGCATGTTTTCACTCAATAGAAGTAGGAAAATACATCGAAAACACGACCACACGATAAGACACCATTCTCTCTCAAATAATAATAATGAATCCCAACACAGCCACTAAAGAAATCATAGACCCGAGTGATGATAAAACATTTCAAGCCGTATAAGCATCCGGGTAATCAGAATACCGCCGAGGCATCCCATTCAACCCTAAGAAATGCTGAGGGAAAAAAGTGATATTAACTCCTAAAAACATAGTACAAAAATGAATCTTCAACCACTTAGGGTTTAATGCCAACCCAGTAAACAAAGGATACCAATGTGCCAATCCAGCAAAAATACCAAAAACCGCACCCATAGAAAGCACATAATGGAAATGCGCCACAACATAATAAGTATCATGTAAAATAATATCAATTGAAGAATTAGCTAATACAACCCCCGTCAATCCTCCTACTGTAAATAAAAAAATAAACCCTAATCCCCAACATATAGAAGGTCTATAGTTAATTTGCGTTCCATGAAGAGTTCCCAGTCACCTAAAAATTTTAATCCCAGTAGGAACCGCAATAATCATTGTTGCCGACGTAAAATACGCTCGAGTATCCACATCCATCCCCACAGTAAATATATGATGAGCTCACACTACAAAACCAAGAATACCAATAGCTAACATAGCATAAATCATACCTAGCCTCCCAAAAGCCTCTTTTTTCCCAGACTCCTGACTAACAATATGTGAAATCATCCCAAACGCAGGTAAAATTAAAATATAAACCTCAGGATGCCCGAAAAATCAAAATAAATGCTGATAAAGAACAGGATCACCCCCTCCAGCTGGATCAAAGAAAGAAGTATTCAAATTACGATCTGTTAATAGCATAGTAATAGCACCGGCCAAAACAGGCAAAGAAATTAAAAGCAAAATAGCCGTAATAAATACCGACCAAGCAAACAAAGGTATACGATCCATCGTCATACCCCGCGGACGCATATTAATAACAGTAGTCATAAAATTGATAGCACCTAAAATAGAAGAAACCCCAGCCAAATGCAAGGAAAAAATCCCCAAGTCAACAGATGCCCCAGCATGAGCAATAGCCGCAGACAATGGAGGATACACAGTCCAACCTGTACCAACTCCACTCTCTACCATTCCCCTCATTAAAAGCAAAGTCAAAGAAGGAGGCAACAACCAAAACCTCATATTATTCATACGAGGAAATGCCATATCCGGCGCACCTAACATCAAAGGAACCAATCAATTCCCAAAGCCACCAATTATAATAGGCATAACTATAAAGAAAATCATAATAAAAGCATGAGCAGTCACTACTACATTATAAATCTGATCATCCCCAATCAAGCTTCCCGGCTGACCCAATTCAGCCCGAATTACCAATCTTAAAGAAGTCCCGACCATTCCAGCCCAAGCCCCCAAGACAAAATATAAAGTTCCAATATCCTTATGATTTGTTGAGAAAAACCACCGTTGCAT